TCGAATTAACCTACTCTGTAGGATAAATTCTTTGATTCTTCGACCTCGATGAAATCTAAATAGTTCCTATACTCCTATATTTTATTTTGATGAAATTGAATTGGATTCAAATCCTTTTGAGTTTAGTTTAGATTAATTCCTGGCAAAAAGAAAGAATTTGAGTAGAAGGCCATCCCTTATTTTATGATATGAGGCCGCTTTTATGTTATTTCGTACTTTACACTTCCTTTGTTTTGTTTGTGGGGGGGTTTTCTCACGAGCACGAGAGGGAATTCAAAGAAATGAAAAAAGGATTGCTATCTATGCCTAGATCTCGAATAAATGGAAATTTTATCGATAAGACCTTTTCAATTGTAGCCAATATTTTATTACAAATAATTCCGACAACTTCAGGAGAAAAGGAGGCATTTACCTATTACAGAGATGGTGCGATTTGCTTTTTTTTTTGATCTCAGTCTTAGAAGAAAGACGCAATAATGGGGATAGAAAAAATCAATTTGAAATTTCGAAATAAATCGACGCTTGTTGAAGGTGAAGTTTGTAAATCAAAAAATCCCTTCTGTCGTGTATCCCCGATTAATGCAACCTCAGATGCTTCAATTGTAAATTAGAGCATTGAACGAAAGGTGACACACCTATGGGTTCCCTGTTGCAGGTCAACCCTCCTCCACTAGTACCAATAGGCGGCACAGGGGAAGAAGCACTACGTCTAGGAATCAACAATACGAAACCCTTGTTTTAAAATATATCTTTATTCCTTTTCCTTGTTTGGGATCGGGACTCCCAAAAATGGTTGGGACAACAAACATCCATTTCGTTCGTACTTTGGATACCCGTGGAACCATTGAAGGCTGTTGAAGTGACTAATTCCTTAAACTCAAAAATAGAAAGAATAATTAAGGGGCGTTGAGGACAAAGAAATTGCTGGAGTTATCTTTTTATCTAGTACCAACGTGCTTGATGTTAAGAAAAAATATTTTGCAGGAAGGTTGGCTAGAGATTTCTTGTAAAAACACTAGCCCCGCTTAGTTCATAATGAAAAAATTTCAATCTTTTTTCATTCTTAATTCTATAGTATAATTTTCATTATGCACATAAGGGAGGAGCCGTATGAGATGAAAATTTCACGTACGGTTTTGGAACGGAGATTCTTTTAATCGAATGACGACCGTAACGGATGTCGGCTCAATCCGAAGGAAATTATGCGGAAGCTTTACAGAATTATTATGAAGCTATGCGACTGGAAATTGATCCCTATGATCGAAGTTATATACTCTATAACATAGGCCTTATTCACACAAGTAATGGAGAACATACGAAAGCTTTGGAATATTATTTTCGAGCCCTAGAACGAAACCCGTTCTTACCACAAGCTTTTAATAATATGGCCGTGATCTGTCATTACGTGCGACTATCTCCACTATAGAAAGAAAAATAAAGGGAAAATACGCTAGTAAATACTAGAAAAAACGAAAAATACGGGCTTTCTACATATGTATCGTACCAAATACGATTTTTATTAGCTGTAGCAAAGAAATAAACTTTATAGAAGCCAAAATATGAAGAACTAAAATGCCTAGATACTTTTTGATTCTATGGATAAAAGATTTAATTGATAGAGAAAGCGCCGTAAAGATCAATTAGCGAAATTTTTGGCCGATACAATAATAACTGCTTACTTTTACTTATCCAGAATATGAGATAAAAATTAGGAATCAATTTATGTAATAGAGTTGATCCCCTACGGTATTGAGCAGCGGTGTAGCATCAAATCCCAAAGATAGTAAGTCTTTCTTATTCTGAAAGCCTTTTTCAACAATTCTATATCTTCAAAGATTGTATCTAAAATATAGAAATGTAGAGATTATAAATACAATATTTATATATGAAACCGGGATAGTTACCTTTAAGAAAAAAGGTAGAATGCCTCTGCTTTATTCTTCTGAAGGTGGGAGAAAAGATAAAACTAATTAAATAAAAAAAGAAAAAAAGAAAGTTTGAAACTTTTGTAATTAACCTCTTTTGGTTAGCTCGAAAAACCTAAAAACGGGACGGCAAAAGAAAAAATTGACTGTCGATGAGCGAGCCGTATGAGATAGGAAACTCTCAAGTACGGTTCTAAGGGAAGGAAGTTACCCTCCTATTCCGCCCGTGGAGAACAGGCCATTCGGCAAGGCGATTCTGAAATTGCGGAGGCTTGGTTCGATCAAGCCGCTGAGTATTGGAAACAAGCTATAGCACTTACTCCTGGAAATTATATTGAAGCACAGAATTGGTTGAAGATCACAAGGCGTTTTGAATAAAAATACCTTATAAGAATACTTGAATTCTTTTTTATTTAGAATTTGTTCTAAATTTTAATTTTCTATTTATTAGAATTAGTTAAGTTATAAGTTATTAGAATTCGATTCAGTGTTTATTGTACCTATCAGTCAACTAAAACGGATCATTTTTGGGAAGAACCAATCAAAGAATTTCATCATATCCTTTCTAATATCTT